TTCTATCTATTTTGATATAGAAAATCAAATTTTTGAGATTGACAGCGATCATTCTTTTCTGAGTGAACTAGAAAGTTCTTTTTCTAGTTATCGCAATTCTAGTTATATGAATAATGAATCTACGAATGAAGATTCCTTATACAATCGTTCCATTTACGATACTCAATCTAGTTGGAATAATCACATTACTAGTTGCATTGACAGTTATCTTCAGTCTCAAATCTGTATTGATACGTCCATTGTAAGTGATAGTAGTGACGGTTACATTTCTAGGTGCGTTTTTGATAAACGTAAAACTAGTAGTGAAGGTGGGGGGTCCAGTATACGAACCCGCGCGAAGAGTAGTGATTTAACTCTAAGAGAAAGGCCTAGTGATCTCGATGCAACTCAAAAATACAGGCATTTGTGGGTTCAATGCGAAAATTGTTATGGATTAAATTATAAGAAATTTTTGAAATCAAAAATGAATATTTGTGAACAGTGTGGATACCATTTGAAAATGGGTAGTTCAGAAAGAATCGAAATTTCGATCGACCCCGGTACTTGGGACCCTATGGATGAAGACATGGTCTCTCTGGATCCCATTGGATTTCATTCGGAGGAGGAGCCTTATAAAGATCGTATTGATTCTTATCAAAGAAAGACAGGATTAACTGAGGCTGTTCAAACAGGCGTAGGTCAACTAAATGGTATTCCCGTAGCAATTGGGGTTATGGATTTTCAGTTTATGGGGGGTAGTATGGGATCCGTAGTCGGGGAGAAAATCACCCGTTTGATTGAGTACGCTACTAATCAATTTATACCTCTTATTATAGTGTGCGCTTCGGGGGGAGCGCGCATGCAAGAAGGGAGTTTGAGCCTGATGCAAATGGCTAAAATATCGTCTGCTTTATATGATTATCAATCAAATAAAAAGTTATTGTATGTATCAATCCTTACATCTCCTACTACTGGTGGGGTAACAGCTAGTTTTGGTATGTTGGGAGATATTATTATTGCCGAACCAAATTCCTACATTGCATTTGCGGGTAAAAGAGTAATTGAACAAACATTGAATAAAACAGTACCCGAAGGTTCACAAGCGGCTGAATATTTATTCCAGAAGGGCTTATTCGACCTAATCGTACCGCGTAATCTTTTAAAAAGCGTTCTGAGTGAGTTATTTAAGCTCCACGCCTTCTTTCCTTTGAATTCCAATTCAATCAAGTAGAGCGCACTAAGTTCAATTATTTTATTTGTAGCAAACAAAAAAAGTAGTTAGCTTATCCGAATCTTAGCTTATCGGAATCAAAGTAACTAAAAAGGGAGTTTTCTTTGGCGACCTAAGATCTAATTGTAGAAAGAATCAAAATCAAAAGTTGCGTATAACTCTTTTTTTTTTACCTAGATTCCCGATTACTAATTAAGAAGTCTCTATCAACAAGATAAAAACGTGAGTTCTTCCTTTCGTGAAATTAGGAAAATAAAACGAATTTCATCTTACGTATATAATCAAATTCAAATTATAGAAAAAATAGATATATAGTTTTATATCTTTCTCCATCTCCCGAAAATCCCGTTTTCACTAAAAATCCCGGTTGTGTCGCATTCTAATGAATCTTTCAATAATTTGTAAGAAACTCTTTATTAAATATTAAAATGAAATTCAAAGACAAGAACAAAACACAAAGAAACGAAGAAAAATAAAATGGATTATCATATGTATCTTTCATATAGATAGATGAATAAGTCCATTTATTTAGTTCTACATTCCTTGGACTTATTCTATATACTCACTTAGATACTTAATATCTCTAATCTACGAATTCATAATAATTACAATTATTAATTATAATTAGTATAAATATAAAATATGATATTAAAAAAAAATAAGAACAGGTACAAATAATAAATCGAGGTACCCCATTTTATGACAACTTTCAATTTTCCCTCTATTTTTGTGCCTTTAGTAGGCCTAGTATTTCCGGCAATTGCAATGGGTTCTTTATTTCTTTATGTTCAAAAAAACAAGATTGTTTAGATCCGAGGGGACCCAGTCTCATTCTTTTTTTTTTTTTTAACTTAGACTTGTAGCATAACACAGATATTTATTTCGGAAAAGAAAATATAGTAGAACATGTGATTTCCGCCGAACATAAAGGAAAAAGCTCTTATGTCTGCAGAAAATGATCTATAGATAACTGAATTCTAGCCAGTTTCAAATAGATCAGGATCGCTGGATGCCTAAAATGTAAAGTTGGTGGATCTATATATATATCAATATGTATATTGGGATCATATGAGGGGTATGTTATTATTTTAGATCTAAACAATTTGATGAATTACTCCTAAAAGTTCCCATTAAACTAGTGCTAGTTCACATCAAACTAGTGCTAGTTGATGAAAGTTCATTCGGAAACAAAAAAAGTAAAGTCAAAATCATTTGGGGTATTCTCTCAATTTCAATAAAATGCAATCGGATCAAGTATGAGTTGGCGATCAGAAGATACATGGATAGAACTTATAACGGGGTCTCGAAAACTAAGTAATTTTTGTTGGGCCCTTATCGTTTTTTTAGGTTCATTAGGATTCTTGTTGGTTGGAACTTCCAGTTTTCTTGGTAGAAATTTGATATCTTTTGTTCCGTCTCAGCAAATCCTTTTTTTTCCACAGGGAATCGTGATGTCTTTCTACGGAATCGCGGGTCTCTTTATTAGTTCCTATTTGTGGTGCACAATTTACTGGAATGTAGGTAGTGGTTATGATCGATTCGATAGAAAGGAAGGAATAGTGTGTATTTTTCGTTGGGGATTTCCTGGAAAAAATCGTCGCATATTCCTCCGATTCCTTATAAAAGATATTCAATCCGTTCGAATAGAAGTTAAAGAGGGTATTTATGCCCGTCGTGTCCTTTATATGGATATCAGAGGCCGGGGGGCTATTCCGTTGACCCGTACTGATGAGAATTTAACTCCACGAGAAATTGAACAAAAAGCCGCGGAATTGGCCTATTTCTTGCGCGTACCAATTGAAGTATTTTGATTTTGAGAAAAGGAACTGGGCGGAAGAACGAATGCTTTCTCGGCAGGAGGGAAAAAACGCAAGAATCCTTTTAGTTTTTCTATAACTAAATGATACTTTAGATGCAGATAAACCATATCTTGTAAATTATTTTCTTTGTCAATCGACCTTTTTACTTGTTTTGCCGCTTATTTTTTTGACCATCACAATATATTTTTCTCAATTATTCTATTCTTGACTATGGGGAATCGTTGGAATTTTTTTTTTCGAAATACTGGATATTTTGATAGAATAAGGGGTTCTTTCGTCTCAAAATCTCAATAATATTCATTTCTTCAAATTTCGGCCATTCATCGAAAGGAGACATTTGTTTGGAATTTGATGAATTGAGGTATCTAGCAACACTATTTTGTATTATTTCTTCAGTCGAACTTGAAGTGGAGTCTTAGTCTATTTCTGTATTCTTTCTAGATTCAAAACAAAATCACAAATAAAATAGATTCATAGGTTTGATGCCCTGTCTAGAACTCATGTTTGAAAGAAATATTCGATTACATAAAGTCCGACAAATGGAGTGGGTTAATTAAAAATTAACAGGCGAAAAATGGCAAAAAAGAAAGCATTCACTCCTCTTTTGTATCTTGCATCTATAGTATTTTTGCCCTGGTGGATTTCTCTCTCATTTACTAAAAATATGGAATCTTGGGTTATTAATTGGGCGAATATCGGCCAATCCGAAATTTTTTTGAATGATATTCAAGAAAAAAGTATTCTAGAAAAGTTCATAGAATTAGAAGAAATCCTCTTCTTGGAAGAAATGATCAAGGAATACTCGGAGACATATCTACAAAAGCTTCTTATAGGAATCCACAAAGAAACGATCCAATTAATCAAGATACACAACGAGGATCGTATCCATACAATTTTACACTTCTCGACAAATATAATCTGTTTTGTTATTTTAAGTGGTTTTTCTATTTTAGGTAATGAAGAACTTGTTATTCTTAATTCTTGGACTCAGGAATTCCTATATAACTTAAGTGATACAGTAAAAGCTTTTTCAATTCTTTTATTAACCGATTTATGTATCGGATTTCATTCACCCCACGGCTGGGAACTAATGATTGGTTCTGTATACAAAGATTTTGGATTTGGTCATAATGATCAAATTATATCTAGTCTTGTTTCCACTTTTCCGGTTATTCTCGATACTATTTTTAAATATTGGATTTTTCGTTATTTAAATCGTGTATCTCCGTCACTTGTAGTTATTTATCATTCAATGAATGATTGATAAATGATCCACCAATATTAATCCAATTAGAACGTTTCTTACTTTGTAGTTCTACATAAGTATTAAAAACATTCTATCCGGGGGGTTTTCATACTATTTTTATAGTATAGTATTCCAGTAAAATGATTCCAATAAATAGCAGAATCGTGGATAGGAAACTATACTAGCGACCTACCCAATTTATTGTAGAAATTTTCAGACCAATGATTAGACTATGCAAACTAGAAATACTTTTTCTTGGATAAAGGAACATATTACTCGATCTATTTCCGTATCGCTCATCATATATATCATAACTCAGACATCCGTTTCAAGTGCATATCCCATTTTTGCGCAGCAGGGTTATGAAAATCCACGAGAAGCGACCGGGCGTATTGTATGTGCCAATTGTCATTTAGCTAATAAGCCCGTGGATATTGAGGTTCCACAAGCAGTACTTCCCGATACTATATTTGAAGCAGTTGTTCGAATTCCTTATGATAAGCAAGTGAAACAAGTCCTTGCTAATGGTAAGAAAGGGGGTTTGAATGTGGGGGCTGTTCTTATTTTACCGGAGGGGTTTGAATTAGCTCCTTCCGATCGTATTTCTCCCGAGATGAAAGAAAAGATAGGAAATTTGTCTTTTCTGAGCTACCGCCCTAATAAAAAAAATATTCTTGTAATAGGGCCTGTTCCCGGCCAGAAATATAGTGAAATCACCTTTCCT